TATATGACATTGAACTCTGGCAATAGTAACATAGTCGTACCAATTCAATTTGGCTACAAAAAACATGGAAGGGGGTGGTAAACTCATAAAGTCAACTAAAACAGTCTTCTTCAAAAAAAATCTACCTAATTATGACATGACTAGGAATGTGGTACAAGGGATTTCCAGAGCTCATAGAAAAAGAGCAAGTAAATAAAAGATTTTTCAAAATTTATGATCATACATAAATAATTGACAACAAAAAATTTGTTCTTTTTACGAACCTGATGTTGATAAACCCGCGAGTCTAGAAATTCATTTCAGCCAATTGAACCTTCTCGAACTGTTTCTTTTTAAGAACCAAAAATATTTGCGCCAAAATAACAGATGCCAAGAAGAACAAAAGACCTTGGACGCGTAATGGATCTTGCAGTACTATTTCTGCATCTCCCTGACCAAATCCACCCACATTAGGATTACTCGTTAATGGTTGATCAAATTTGATGGATTCACCCTCGGAAACAAGAAGTTCTGGTCCTGGGGGGATAATATCAACCACTTGACGTCCATCCGCGGGATCTGTTATGGATATTTCATATCCCCCCTTTTCTTTGCGTATGATTTTACTTACTACGCCCGCCCCTGTAGCATTATAAACCGTATTGTTACTCTTGCTTCCGTCGGGATAAATCTGACCCCTTCCCCTATTCCCCCCTACGTATATAGGATATTTTAAAAAGTGAACATCTTTCTTAGTAGTGGGGTCGGGGGAAAGAATAGGAAAGGCGATTTCACTATATTTCTGACCGGGGACAGGCCCTATCACAAGAATATTTTTGTTATTCGGGCGGTAGCTCTGAAAAGACAAATTGCCTATCTTTTCTTTCATCTCAGGAGAAATACGATCGGAAGGGGCTAATTCAAAACCCTCCGGTAAAATAAGAACAGCCCCCACATTCAAACCCCCTTTCTTACCATTAGCAAGAACTTGTTTCACTTGCTTATCATAAGGAATTCTAACAACTGCTTCAAATACAGTATCAGGAAGTACTGCTTGTGGAACCTCAATATCCACGGGCTTACTAGCCAAATGGCAATTAGCACATACAATACGCCCAGTCGCTTCTCGTGGATTTTCATAACCCTGCTGCGCAAAAATGGGATATGCACTTGAAATGGATGTCCGGGTCATGAGATATACCACGAGCGATACAGAAATAGATCGAGTAATCTGTTCCTTTATCCAAAAAAAAATATTTCTAGTTTGCATGGTCTAATCATTAATCCGAAAATTTCTACAATAAATTGGGTAGGTCACTAGTATAGTTCCCTATCCACGATTCTGCTATTTACTTTACTGGAATCATTTTATGGAAATACGATAGGATGAAAAACGATGAAAATCCTCCAAATAGGAAGTTTTAAATGTTTATGTAGAACTACAAAGTAAGAAAGATTCTAATTGGATTAGATTAATATCGCTAGATCGTTTATCAATCATTCATTGAATGATAAATAACTACAAGTGAGGGAGATACGCGATTTAAATAACGGAAAATCCAATATTTAAAAATAGTATCGAGAATAACAGGAAAAGTGGAAACAAGACCAGATATAATTTGATCATTATGAATAAACCCCAAATCTTTGTAGACCGAATCAATCATTAGTTCCCAACCGTGGGGCGAATGAAATCCGATACATAAATCGGTTAATAAAAGAATCAAAAAAGCTTTGACTGTATCACTTAAATTAGATAGGAATTCCTGAGCCCAAGAGTTAAGAATAACGAGTTCTTCATTCCCTAAAATAGAATAGCCGCTTAGAATAATAAAACAGATTATATTTGTTGAGAAGTGCAAAATCGTATGGATACGACCTTCATTATGTATCTTGAGTAATTGAATCGTTTCTTTGTGGATTCCTATAGGAAGCTTTTGTAGATCTGTCTCCGAATATTCTTTGATCATTTCTTCCAAAAAGAGGATTTCCTCCAATTCTATGAACTTTTCTAGAATACTTTTTTCTTGAATATCATTCAAAAAAATTTCGGATTGACCAGCATTCGACCAATTAGTAACCCAAGATTCCATACTTTTAGTAAATAAGAGAGAAATCCACCAAGGTAAAAATACTATAGATGTAAAATATAAAAGAGGAGTGAAGGCTTTCTTTGTTGCCATTTATCACCTGTTAATTTTTAATTAACCCACTTCACTTCATGATTCTATGTGATCGAATATTTATTTCAAACATGAGTTCTAGACAAGGTATCAAATCTATGAATCGATTTTATTTTTATTTGTTTGAATCGAGAAAGAATACAAAAATAGACTCGGCTTCGAATTAAAATGAAGAAAAAATCTAAAATTGTGTTTCCAAAAATCTCAATTCAGCAAATTCCAAACAAGTGTTTCAATGACCTAAAAAGTACTTTCTTTAACTTTAAGGAATGAATATTATTGATATTTTGATAGAAAGGGAGTTCTTTCGTCTCAAAATCTCCAATATTTCGAAAAAATTCCAATGAAAGGAGAAACTAACGAAAGGATAAACTAAAGGGTCGGTTGACAAAACCAAAATTGACAAGATATGATTTACCTAAAGTATCACTTCCAACAAATATTGAACTTAAAAAAAAAAAGAACACTTCCTTTCTTTCAAAATCGTTTGATATATGAAATGGATTGAATCTAGTAGTTCAATTTCTTACTAGTTTCAATTGAGTTGCATTAATTTGGATACGCATAAGAAACCACAAAAAAGTTGTTTTGTTTTATGGTTGTTCTATATACGTCGACTTTGGCTGGACTGAACGTTCTAGCGAAACTTTAGTTAAGTTATGTTATAGAAAAAGGAGGATTCTTGCATTTTTTCCCTCCTGCCGAGAAAGCATTCATTTTTCAGACCCCAGGCTCTTTTTCTCAAAAGACTTCAATCGGTACGCGCAAGAAATAGGCCAATTCCGCGGCTTTTTTTTCAATTTCTCGCGGAGTCAAATTCTCATCAGTACGGGTCAACGGAATAGCCCCTCGGCCTCGGATGTCCATATAAAGGACACGGCGGGCATAAATACCCTCTTTAACTTCTATTCTAACGGATTGAATATCTTTTATAAGGAATCGGAGAAATATACGACGATTTTTTCCAGGAAATCCCCAACGAAAAATACACACCTTTCCTTCCCTTCTATCGAATCGATCATAACCACTACCTACATTCCAAGAAATGGTGCACCACAAATAGGAACTAATAAAGATACCCGCGATCCCGTAGAAAGACATCACGATCCCTTGCGGAAAAAAAATGATTTGCTGGGGCGGAACAAAAGATATCAAATTTTTACCAAGATAACTGGAAGTTCCAACCAATAAGAATCCTAATGAACCTAAAAAAACGATAAGGGCCCAGCAAAAATTACTTAGTTTTCGAGACCCCGTTATAAGTTCTATCCATATATGTTCTGATCGCCAACTCATACTTGATCCGATTGCATTTTATTGGAATTGAGAGAATACCCCAAATGATTTTGACTTTACTTTATTTTGTTTCCGAAGAAATTTTCATCAACTAGCACCAGTTTGGTATGAACTAGCACTAGTTTGATGAGAACCTTTAGGAGTAATTCATCAAATTGGTTAGATCTAAAATAATACCACACCCTTCGTAGGATCCCAATATACATTATTGATATACATATAGATCCACCAACTTTACATTTTCGGCATCGGGCAATCCTGATCTATTTAAAACTAGCTAGAATTCATTTACCCATAGATCATTTTCTGCCGGCATAAGAGCTTTTTCTTTTATGTTTGGTGGAAATCACAACATGTTATACCATATTTCATTTCCCGCAAAAAATATCTGTGTTATGCTACAAGTATAAGTTTCCAAAAAAACGGATAGGGTTGGGCCCCTCAGATCTAAACAATCTTGTTTTTTTGAACATGAAGAAATAAGGAAGCCATTGCAATTGCCGGAAATACTAGGCCTACTAAAGGCACAAAAATAGAGGGAAAATTTAAAGTTGTCATAAATAAAATGGGTACCTCGATTTACTATTTGTATTTGCACCTGTTTTTTTATTAAATATCATATTTTATATTGATTATAATTAAGAATTGTAATGTAATTATTAGAAATTCGTAGTTATTATTAATTAATTCAATTTGAAAATTCTTATTCGATATATAAGTATCTACATATCTAATCTAAGTGATACACTAAGTTTAAATAAGTCCAAGGAACGTAGAATTCAATAAATGGACTTATTCATCTATCTACATGAAAGATATATATGATAATCAACTTGATTATTTTTATTCATTTCTTTGTGTTTTATTCTTGTCTTCTAATTTGATAATATAAAGTAATAAAGAAAGGGTTTCTTACAAATTCTCGAAAGGTTTGTTAGAATGCGACACAATCGGAATTTTTATTTTTAGTGAAATGGAGTTTTCGAGAGATGGAGAAAGATACAAAACTGTATATCTATCTTTTTTATATTTTATAATTGATTATAATTATATACGTAAGAGGAAATTCGTTTTATTTGCCTAAATTCCTAAAATGGAAAAATAGCGCTTTTATCTTGTTGATGATGATAGAGACTTGTTAATCTTAATTAGTAATCTAGGTAAAAAAGAGCTATCCGCTTGGTTGCTACAAATAAAATAATTGAACTTAGTCTACTCTACTTGATTGAATTGGAATTCAAAGGAAAGAAAGCGTGGAACTTAAATAACTCAATCAGAACGCTTTTTAAAAGATTACGTGGTACGATTAGGTCGAATAAGCCCTTATCGAATAAGCCCTTAATGGAATAAATATATGGAATAAATATTCAGCCGCTTGTGAATCTTCGGGTACTGTTTTATTCAATATTTGTTCAATTACTCTTTTACCCGCAAATGCGATGTAGGAATTTGGTTCGGCAATAATGATATCTCCCAACATACCAAAACTCGCGGTTATCCCACCAGTAGTAGGCGATGTGATGTAAGGATTGATACATATAA